ACACGAGCCCATATTCTTGCTTTTTTATCAATCTCTAATTCTAACCTGCCTCCCCAATCTGAGATTATGGTGCCGGTATAGACCGAAATCCCGTTATGATCCAATTCTGACTGGTAATAGATACCAGGACTTTGCAATATTTGATTGATCACAATTCTGTATATTCCGTTTACTATAGAAGTTCCAAGGGAATTCATTAAAGGAATGTTTCCAATAAAAATTCTTTGTTCTTGCATATTCCTACTGGTTTTCCAAATTAATCCCGCGGATACGTATAATTCAGAAGAATATGTAAGTGATTCATAGACAGCATCTCGTTCTTTTATCAGAGGTTCTACCAATTGATATGTTTCCACAAATAATTGAAATTCAATTTCGTGATCTATATCTTCAATTTTAGGAAATTTAGAAAGTTCTTCTATTAAACCCTGATCAATAAATCGATAAAACCCTTCAAATTGTATCTGATTAAAGCCAGGTATTGTAGATGGTCCCTCTTTTCCATCCCCGAGCATCTTTTTTGAATTTCCCATTTATCCGTTTATTGAAAAAAACCATCCCATCTATCATTCTTCACCGAATCATATCCATAGAATTCGATCTAGCAATAATGGAATTTCTATTCTGTTTACTGAATCACATGAAATTTTATCCAACCCCAAGATATGTGGAATGTATGAAATACGTATGAACGGAGACTAGATTCAATTAGAATTTTTTATAAGAAACAGATCAAACTGGAACAGAATTGAGAAATACCGCTGCAACTTTTGGAGTTTTGTAAAGCCTAGAAAAAAGTAATTTCATTTTCACCTATGATATTACATATTCCAATTCGATTGCATACCATAAAAAATGGATTCATGATAGGGTCGGTTCGAGCAGATAAACATATAATAAATAGAAAACTTTTTTATTTAATTTTTTAATTTTGTTTATTAAAATAAAAAAGAAGGCACAGATATATATGTCTCTTTTTCTTCTTTTATTGTGGTACAGTTCTTTTGGGGACAGCACATGCTCTATCAAACATGCAATTTTCTCTTCAATGCATTCAATGAAAAATTGAAATACAAACATTTATTGAGAATAACTCCTCCAAACGGATGTTCTGATTCTGGGGGTTTACATATACTCATCATTACTGTTATAATTGAAATTGAAGAAGATTTCTTTTTAATTTCAAAAACTCAATATAGATTAAGATTAGTTATAAATCTATTTATAATTATTTTCTTATTAGAAATAAAAAAATGGTCATAAATTTACAGTCAATAGTTAATGGTTCTAATTTGTCCTGGATTCTCTAATTTTCTGACTGAAAATCTATATATTTTTTTGGAGTTACAACAAAAAAGAGAGAAACTTTGAATCTCGTTTCTATCGTTTTGGCGGCATGGCCGAGTGGTAAGGCGGGGGACTGCAAATCCTTTTTCCCCAGTTCAAATCCGGGTGCCGCCTCAACAACAGACTTGAAATACCCTAGTATAACAAACGTAGGAAAAGACTCTTGAGACTTTTTTTTCGTGATTCTAAACCCCCGGCTCTCGAGGTTCTATAACCGAAAGTTTTTCCTTGAAGCTGATAGGAAAACTTAAAGTAGTAGAGGGAAATCCGTCTGAGTCTTCAATTAGATTGGATAGCCAGAGAGGGAATTAAATTAATAGTTTTGTAAAGTACCTAAGAGACTTTGGATACAGACTCATGAAAGTCTTCGACATTTAATCAATACGTTAGTAAGATTCCTTGGATACTTTGAAAAGTGTCCGTTTACTTGTGTTTAACTCTTGTCGATTCTACTATAAATTCTTCTACCTAAAATAAGTGGATTTTTTGGAGTAGTTCATCAATGGTGACCAAATACCTCTACTTTTTTTGACTCTGCACCAGTGATTTCACTATTATTAGTGAACAATAATGGAATAGTTTCTTCATATTCATAGGGGACAGAATTCACATGGATATAGTAAGTCTCGCGTGGGCTGGTTTAATGGTAGTTTTTACATTTTCCCTCTCTCTCGTAGTGTGGGGCAGAAGTGGACTCTAGAAGTACTCCTAATTGCGGTAATAATCAAACTCTATCAACCTTTATCAATTGTTTTAGTTTTCTAGACCGATCGGCAATTTTTTTATAAATTGGATTTATGTTTTGTTTTATTGACTCATTTTCTATTTTTATATCTGGGTTTACACTGTTAACCATTCGTGGGGTAACCCTTTTTTGGTTTCCATCAAATTCGGATTATCTGTAGTAAATGGACCAACCAAACAAATGAAATTGAGAAAGTATGTACATTAATTTTATATTCTATTTAATTTATAGAGAGGTATAGGTGGATTCCTTTATATTAAGATTAAGATATTTCACTTGTATCTTTATACATTACAATACCCATAATGGCTAGTATGGTAGAAAGAGATCTCTTTCTACCATACTAGCGGGCCCCTTAGGATACTACTGAGTATAATGCATTCCTTTCATTTAAGACGAGAATTTGAA